CCGAGAATCCGAGCGAATTGCGAGTTGCTCATATTCGATTGTTAGATGGGTACAGACAATCGAATCTGTTCTAGTTATAAAAATCGAAAACCTTTTCATCAAAGAAAGGATTTTTTCTTCGAGCCAGGGAGCTCGGAGAAAAAGATAATATAATTTTTTTTTTGAAAAACTGTTAAAAACAATACAGATATATATTCGGATTCAAATATTTCTTTTTTTTATCGACTCCTGTCAAAAAGAAAAAGAAAAAAATGGAGTGTAAGGTCATATCTTTTGTTATGAGTCTGCTTTTATGTTATTTCGTATTGTACAATTCCTTTGCTTGTGGGATCGTTTTCTCACGAGAGGTAATGAAAAGAATTATAGAATGGGTTTCTACCTATGCCTAGATCGCGGATAAATGGAAATTTTATTGATAAGACCTTTTCAATTGTGGCCAATATCTTATTACGAATAATTCCGACAACTTCAGGAGAAAAAGAGGCATTTGCCTATTACAGAGATGGTGTGATTTGATTATTTTTTTATTTTCTGCTTTCGGTCTTAGGAGAAAGACAGATGATTCGGGATAGAAAAGAACGAAAAAGATTATTGAAAAAATCTACGCTTGTTGAAGGTGAAGTTTATAGATAAAACAATTCCTTCTGTCGTGTATCCCCGATTAATGCAGCCTCAGATGTTTCAATTGTCGATTCGAGTATTGAGCGAAAGGTTACACCTATGGGTTCTATATTACAGGCCAACCCTACTATACTAGACTAATACCAATAGGCCGCATAGGGGAAGAGGCACTACGCCTAGGAATCAACAACACGAAAACTTTGTTAAAAATTCCCCTTTTCCTTATCGGGGATCGGGACTAAGAAGAATGGTTGGGGTAACAAACATCCATCTCGTTCGTACTTTGGATACCCTTAGAACCGTCGAAGACTGTTGAAGTGATTAATTCCTGGAAATTAAGGGGCGTTGAGAACAAAGAAATTGTTGGAGTTTCCATTTTCATTTTTATCTAGTACCAGTACCAACACGTGTGATGTTAAGAAAGGATCTTTTGCAGAAAGGTTGGCTAGAGATTTCTTGTAAAAACATTAGCCCCACTCAGTTTATAATGAGAATATTTCAATCTTTTTTGATTCCATGTATTATTTTCATTATGCACATAAGGGAGGAGCCGTATGAGATGAAAATCTCATGTACGTTTCTGGAACGGAGAATTCTTTGAATCGAATGACGACCGTAACGGATGTCAGCTCAATCCGAAGGAAGTTATGCGGAAGCTTTACAGAATTATTATGAAGCTATGCGACTAGAAATCGATCCCTATGATCGAAGCTATATACTCTATAACATAGGTCTTATCCACACAAGTAACGGAGAACATACAAAAGCTTTAGAATATTATTTTCGAGCACTAGAACGAAACCCGTTCTTACCCCAAGCTTTTAATAATATGGCTGTGATCTGTCATTACGTGCGACTATCTCTACTATAGAAAGAAAAAAAGGGAAGAAAGAGCAAATACACTAATAAATACTAGAAAAAAATAGGCTTTCTACATATGCATCATGCAAAAAACGATTTTTATCAGCTGTAGCAAAGAAAGAAACTTCATAGAGTCGAAATATGAAGAAATAGATATGTCTAGATACTTTATTCTATGGATAAAGGATCTAATTGATAGAGGAAGCACCGTAAAGACCAATTCGCGGGTTTGGGCCGATGCCGATCCAACAAGGACTGCTTATTTATGTCATGATATGAAATAAAAATTAGGAATCCACTTATGTAATAAAGTCGATTCCCTAAGGTATTGAGCAGCGGTGTAGCATCAGATCCCAAAGACAGTAAGCCTTTTCTTTCTTAGGAAGAAAAGGCTTTTGCAAAGATTCTATATAAATTTTTAGACGAAACAGAGATAGGTACCTTTCAGAAAATTATAACGATAGTGGAAATGCTTATATGTTATTCTTCTGACGGTAGGAGAAAAGATAAAATGAAAGCTTATTATTAATTTAATCAAGAGTCAAGTTTGAAACTCATGCTCATGAAATTAACCTCTTTTGGTTAGGATAAGGATAGATTTATGAGAAATCTCATTCAATTCGATATAGTCGATTAAAGAAACGGGGACACCAAAAGAATTGATTGCCGAGCCGTATGAGACAGGAAACTCTCAAGTACGGTTCGAAGGAAAGGAATTGACCCGCCTATTCCGACCGGGGAGAACAGGCCATTCGACAGGGGGATTCTGAAATTTCGGAGGCTTGGTTCAATCAAGCCGCCGAGTATTGGAAACAAGCTATCACGCTCACTCCTGGTAATTATATTGAAGCGCAGAATTGGTTGAAGATCACGGGGCGTTTCGAATAAGAACTCTCTGTTTATTTATTTCGTTAGAATTTATATATCTATTTTTTTTGTTATAATTAATTGTTTGATAATTAATTATTTTTTGGCTTCATCAGTTTTAAATAATAAAGAAAAAGGATCATTTTTATGG